GAATCACGCAAGGGATCCCTTAACTTTTAAGGGGTCTATAGAACGAATCGCACTTTTACCACTAAACTATACCCGCTACAATACCATTATTGTATATAAAAGGATCTTTTGTCGAACAAGGGAATCAGTCATGATTATGAAATGGGCATAATTTTATGAAAATTTAAGTGTTGACATGTTTCGTAAGGGGCCCCCTAATGAAATTAAGAAAAGGGGGCGAATCTCATTTTTGGATTTTGTTTTTGCTGAAGGTATTTTGACGGATACATCTCGACAAAATTACTTAATTCATAACACAAAAATGCATTGTGCAAAAATCCATAGTTCCATTCCTTTTTTGGATAGATACGTTACCCGAAAACAAAAGAAGGAGTAATAAAAAATAGAAAAATTATTATTAATTTAATATATAATTTTTAATATAAAAAAATGAATAGAAATCAAATCGAAAAAAAAAAAGAGATTAAGATATCTCAAATAAGATATAAAGAAAGAAGGCTTTTTTCAAGCCCTACTTTTTGTTCTTTTTGTTTATGCCATGTAACATAAACATAATAATTCTATTTTGTGAATTGGGGAGAGATGGCTGAGTGGACTAAAGCGTCGGATTGCTAATCCGTTGTACGAATTTTTGTACCGAGGGTTCGAATCCCTCTCTTTCCGTTTCCGTTGATTGATGATTTGGCATTTTTTTATTTTGAACTTATGGAGCTTCTTTTTTTTGTCTTCCTTCCTTGTTTGTTTCATTTTTTTACTAGTTAAAGATGTAAAATAGATAGAAAAACGAAAAATATTTCAAAATCCAGCACAAGGAAGGAAAACACATAAAACAAAAAAGATTTTCTTATTCTTCACGTCCTGGATTACGTCCTGGATCGTTAGATAGGAACCCGAAGATGAAAAGAGAAACAAAGAAAATCACTATCGTGTAAACAAATAGTTTTAGAGTAAGCATTACAAAATCTCCAAGATAATTAAAAAAAAACAACAGAGAAAGAGAATAGATTCTCTTCTATTTCACATTATGTTTATGTTTCCTTTGATACTAAGTTTCTAAGAAATTAAGTGATTTCGAGGAAATCGAAAAAAATTAGGAAATTGATTTGTAGTAAGAGTCGAGCCTTTTATTACCATTACCAAAAATTTTCTTTCATATCCACAATCGATATCCAGGTATTGGTGGTGGACTCAAATCTAATAATTTGATTTTGATTTTTTACTGGAAAAAACGGAAATGATGAGATGATCCGGATTTTTCTTGTCTATCAAAAAATTTCAATATTGGAATCAAGGATTCACACTGTAAGACTTATCTGATCTTAGAAAATGTTAAAATGTTCGAATTTTTGTTTTCGAATAAATTCTGAATTTTTTTAGGACATTATTCAAATTAAAGATCTCATCGAAAACTTACAGCGGCTTGCCAAACAAAAGCTAAGAGAAGAAAGAGTAGGGGTATGACTGGCATAATATCTACAATTGGATTCAAAAAAGCGTAAGCTTCAGGTAATTTCGCCAAGAAAAAACTACTTGAATAAAGGGCAGAGTGAATACAAATACAGACCAAGCTAAAGATATTAAGCATAACAAAAATGTTGTTCTTTAAGAAAATAAATTGTATTTTTGCTTTTTTTGAATTCGAATTTTTTTTTATTGTATATTATTATATATTATATATTATCATATATAATTAATCATATAAGATATGATATTATATATCATATATTATTATATATTATATATGATTAATTATAATTTTTATTTATTATACTTTTATATTAAGAATTCAATATTAAAATTAAAGAAAAAATCAAAGAATTATAAAGAAATATATTTATAAAAAAGTTATAAAGAAATATATTCTAGGGTATATATATAAGAATAAGAAAATAGAAAAGAATTTTTAAAATGGATATTAATTGAAATATAAATAATTCAAATATTGAATTCATATTTATTACCCATTTATTAATATTCATATCTATAATATCTATAATGAATATTAATAAATGAGTAATAAAACGAAAAAAATGAATCAAATAAGATCAGACCCCCAATCCTTTTTTGATTTGAACTTATCCAGTTCAAAATCTTTGCATTCTGAAATCAAAAATAGAAGAAATCATACTTTCATACAATATCTTAATTGAATTCTATGTAATGATCAATAAATTGTAATGATCGATAAATTCGGTTTAATTCGATATCTATGCATATCAAAATCCTAGCAACAAATTATTCTATAGAGAGTAAGTTTATAACTGGAATTGACGAACAACCAATAATAGTATTTATTAGTGTCGAATCGAAAATGGGGCGTGGCCAAGCGGTAAGGCAACGGGTTTTGGTCCCGTTATTCGGAGGTTCGAATCCTTCCGTCCCAGATGATATTTATTCATGATATATACCTATTTGAATATAAATTGTATATCCGAATAAAGATTATTTTTTTATTCATTTCAAAAAATCTAATCATTGCAAATCGAATTTATTAAATATTCTAATTTTAATAATATTTAATATATTTTTTGATATTCGATTTTTTTCAAAAAAAAATTCCAGCACATATAGTTACATATATAGTGAAATAAGACTCTGGGTTTTCAAGAAAAAAAAAGAATTTTTTTTTGAATACCCACTCGCTCGTTATTATTATCAATTATTAATCTTAGTGATTGGATTTATATACTTATTATATTAAATATCATATTTAAAATAATTTTTTATTGATATTAACTAAATGACATAGAATATGAAAAAGAAAGTATTTATACGATTTTTCATGAAATGACTATCCATCTATTCTATTTTCATGTAAATAGAGGAAAAAAGCTCCATGAAAAAGTGGTGGTTAAATTCAATGCTGTTTAATAGTAATAGAGAATTAGAATACGGGTGTGGTTTAAGTAAATCACTAGATAGTTTTGGTCCTATTGATGAAAATACCGGTGTAAGTGAAGACCTCCCAATTTTAACTGATATGGATAAAAACATTCATAGTTGGAATAGTGAGAATTCTAGTTACAGCAATGTTGATTATTTCAGGAACATACGGAATTTCCTATCGGATAAAACTTTTTTAGTTATGGATAGTAAGAGGAAGAGTTATTCCACATATTTTGCTATTGAAAATCACATTTTGGAGATTGACAATGATCATTCTTTTCTAAATGAACCAGAAAGTTTTTTCTCTAGTTATAAGAATTCTAGCTATTTGAAGAATGGCTCTAAGAGTGATGATGATTATTCCATGTATGATACGAAATCGAATTGGAATAATAACATTAATAGTTGCATTGAGAGTTATCTTCGTTCTCAAATCTGTATTGATAGTTACATTTTAGGTGATAGTGACAAATACAATGACAGTGAGTTTAATAGTTACATTTATGGTAAGGTCAGAAATAGTGGTGAAAGCAAGAGTACTAGTATAATAACTAGCACGAATGAGACAAATACAAATGATAGTGATTTTACAGAAAGAGAAAGTTCTAATGATCTCGATGAGACTCAAAAATATAAGCATTTGTGGGTTGAATGCGAAAATTGTTATGGATTAAATTATAAGAAGATTTTTAAATCAAAAATGAATATTTGTGAACACTGTGGATATCATTTGAAAATGAGCAGTTCAGATAGAATCGAACTTTCGATTGATCCAGGTACTTGGAATCCTATGGATGAAGACATGGTTTCTCTGGATCCCATTGAATTTCATTCGGAAGAGGAACCTTATAAAAATCGTCTTGATTCTTATCAAAAAAGTACAGGATTAAGGGAGGCTGTTCAAACAGGCACAGGTCAACTAAACGGTATTCCTGTAGCAATTGGTATTATGGATTTTCAGTTTATGGGGGGTAGTATGGGATCCGTAGTGGGTGAGAAAATAACCCGGTTGATCGAATATGCTACCAATCAACTTTTACCTCTTATTATAGTATGTGCGTCCGGAGGAGCGCGTATGCAAGAAGGAAGTTTGAGCTTAATGCAAATGGCTAAAATCTCTTCTGCTTTATATGATTATCAAATCAATCAAAAGTTATTCTATGTATCGATACTTACATCTCCTACTACTGGTGGGGTGACAGCTAGTTTTGGCATGTTGGGAGATATCATTATTGCTGAACCAAATGCTTACATTGCATTTGCGGGTAAAAGAGTAATTGAACAAACGTTGAATAAGGAAGTGCCCGAAGGTTCACAATCAGCCGAATTTTTATTCGAAAAGGGCTTATTTGATTCAATTGTACCACGTAATCTTTTAAAGGAGGTTCTAACTGAGTTATTTCAGTTCCATGGTTTCTTTCCTTTGACTCAAAATGAAAAATAAAGCAGACCCTAAAATTCTTTTTTTTTCAATTTTGAACTTCAAATAAAATCAAATTATAACACACAAGAGCAAAGTAATAAAAAAATAATAGAAAAAGACTAAGAATAATAAAAAGGTGTATTATCATACACATGTTTCTTGTAGAAATAGAGGGCGAAATTCATCCAGTTATTTAGTTCTACATTCCTTAATATTTAATAATTATTCTATTTTGTGCTTTTGATTCTTAATAAATCTTATTCATCTTTTTTATTATTGATTTATTATATTCTATACTTATTATGTATACTCACTATATAGAGTATAATATATATTAGTTTATTATCTAGATAGTCATATATATTCATTTAGCTATACTTAACTTAGTATAATTTTTTCAATAGACTTAGTATAAGTCTATATGAATTCGAATGATTATAGACTATCTTTATTACAATATAATAATAATCAAAATAGGAAATTAATATAACAAAAATATTAATCTAACAATCAACAAAAAAGAACAGGTACAAATATAAAATTGAGGTACCCATTTTATGATAAACTTATCTTCCGTTTTTGTTCCTTTAGTGGGCCTTGTATTTCCGGCAATTGCAATGGCTTCTTTATTTCTTTATGTTCAAAAAAACAAGATTTTTTAGATACGGGCAGTAGGGACAAATCTCATATATTTTTTTAGATAAAGTCAAATTTATTTTCTTGGATTTGTTATTCTGTTCCATTTTTTATAACTATTCCATTAAAAAAAAACAAGAGAAAAGGAAAATACTAATATCATATAAGCCTTAATAAGATTAGGAGGATTTAATCTAACAATCAACAAAAAAGAACAGGTACTAATATAAGATTGAGGTACCATTTTATGCTTATGGTAGATGTTTTTTTGCCTTTAGTGGGGCTAGTATTAATTGTAACAGCTGGTTTATTGGTTCATGTTCAACAACACATTTTTGGGGGGTCAGGACACCTTATGCGTCGCTACCAAGAACACACATGGATCTACACTATACCAGGGGCCCGAAAACCAATCAATTTCTTCTGGGCTTCTTTCACTCTTTTAGGTTCATTAGGGGTGTTATTTATTTCAGCTTCCAGTTTTTATGGTAGGAATTTTTTCTCTTTCAATTCGTCCGAATTTGTGGTTCCTTTTTTGCCACAAGGGGCCACGCTGACTTTCTATGGAATCGCGGGTCTCTTTGTAAGTTTTCATTGGTGGATTCTCATTTTTTGGAGTGTGGGTAGTGGTTATAATCTTTACGATAATCAAATTGGAATGGTGTGGTTTTTTCGTTACGGATTTCCTGGAGAAAATCGTTGTATTCTTTCCCACGTCCGTGTAGAAGATATTCTGGCCCTCCAATTTTACGCTAACCCAGAACCTCGTACTGGTGTCCTTTATATGTACACCAGAGAACAGGGGGCCATTCCCTTGACTCCTGTTGATGTTTATTATGATAGGACTCCGCGCGCCAGCGTTTTCGAAACTGCTTCGGACTTGGCCGCATTCTTGGATGTACCATTGGAAATAATTGTATAAAAAAATTAGAGAAAGCATTTATTTTTCGAATTTTATCAATTTTTAATTGATAGCTTTTGAAACAATCTTTTTCTTCTTCATTCGAATTGGCAGTGGATTCTTTTATTTTCTTATTTGATTTCTGTATTCTTTTGTATTCTTTTTCCAAATGAAAGGAAAGAACTAACTTCCGAATTACAAATAAAAAAAGCGAGAATAGATTATCCATTTCTCTGAATAAATTAGAAATGGATATATATATATAGGCTCTATTACTTGGAATAGAACTTATGCTTGATAGAAAGATTATTATCATATCATATATAGTTGACAAATGAGATGAAGCTGAGTTCATTAAAGACGAAAAATGGCAAAAAAGAAAGCATTCATTCCCCTTCTATGTCTTACATCCATAGTCTTTTTGCCCTGGTGCATCTCTTTTATATTTAAGAAAAGTCTGGAATCTTGGGTTACAAATTGGTGGAATACTAAACAATCCGAAATTTTCTTGAATGATATTCAAGAAAAAACTATTTTAAAGAAATTCATAGAGTTCGAGGAACTGTTCCTCTTGGAGGAAATGCTAAAGGAATACCCCGAAACACGTTTACAAAACCTTCGTATCGGAATCTACAAAGAAACCATCCAATTGATCAAGACGCACAACCAAGATCGTATCCATACGATTTTGCACTTCTCGACAAATATAATCTGTTTCCTTATTCTAAGTGGTTATTCTATTCTGGGTAATCAACAACTCATTATTCTTAACTCGTGGGTTCAAGAATTTCTATATAACTTAAGTGACACAATAAAAGCTTTTTCTATTCTTTTATTAACTGATTTATGTATAGGATTCCATTCAACTCATGGTTGGGAACTAATGATTGGTTCTGTCTATAAAGATTTTGGATTTACTCAGAATGATCAAATTATATCTGGTCTTGTTTCCACTTTTCCAGTCATTTTAGATACAATTTTTAAATACTGGATTTTCCGTTATTTAAATCGGGTATCTCCGTCGCTTGTAGTGATTTATCATTCAATGAATGACTGAAAAAACGATCCACTGATCCAATTTGTTTTTTGTATATAAAAGCGAAAGATTCAAAATCTTACTTATTCTTTTTCTTTCTACTCGTATTCTTCCTATATTCTAGGAAAATGATTTCAGTAAATAGCAGAATCATGGATAGGGAACTATGTCAGTAACCTACCTAATCTTATTGTAAAAATTTTCAGGATCAATGATTGGACCATGCAAACTAGAAATGCTTTTTCTTGGATAAAGGAAGCGATTACTCGATCCATTTCCGTATTGCTCATGATATATATAATAATTCGAGCACCCATTTCAAATGCATATCCTATTTTTGCCCAGCAGGGTTATGAAAATCCGCGAGAAGCAACCGGCCGTATTGTATGTGCCAATTGCCATTTAGCTAATAAGCCCGTAGATATTGAGGTTCCACAAACGGTACTTCCCGATACTGTATTTGAAGCAGTTGTTCGAATTCCTTATGATATGCAAGTGAAACAAGTTCTTGCTAATGGTAAAAAGGGAGCTTTGAATGTGGGGGCTGTTCTTATTTTACCAGAGGGTTTTGAATTGGCCCCTCCCGATCGTATTTCGCCCGAGATTAAAGAAAAGATA